AACTTATTATCAACCTCTTTCAGATATGAATCTATCTGATTCAGAAGGGAAGAACTTGCATCAGTATCTCAATTCAAACATGGATTTGATTCACACTCCATGTTCTGAGAAATATTTACCATCCGAAAAGAGGAAAAAACGGAGTCTTTGTCCTTCTCTTCGTCTAAGCGTTGAGAAAGGGCAGATGTATAGAACCTTTCAACGAGATAGTGCTACTCTCTCCAAAAAATGGAATCTATTCCAAACATATATGCCATGGGTCTTTACTTCGACAGGGTACAAATATCTAAAATTGCTATTTTTAGATATTTTTTCAGACCTATTGCGGATACTAAGAAGTCACAAATTTGTATCCAAAATTCATGATATTATGCATGAATCACGTATATTATGGCGAATTCGTCAGAAAAAATGGTATCTTTCTCTGATAAGTAAGATTTCGAGTAAGTGTTTACATAATCTTCTTCTCTCCGCAGAAGTGATTCATCGAAATAATGAGTCACCATTGATATCGACACATCTGAGATCGCAAAATGTTCAGGAGCTCTTCTTTTCAATCCTTTTCCTTCTTCTTGTTGCTGGATATCTCGTTCTTACACATCTTCTCTTTGTTTCCCTGGCCTCTAGTGAGTTACAGACAGAGTTCGAAAAGGTCAAATCTTTGAGGATTGAATCATCTAGTATTGAGTTGCGAAAACTTCTGAATAGGTATCCTACATCTGCACCGAATTCTTTCGGGTTATGGTTAAAGAATCTCTTTCTAGTTCCTCTGGAACAATTAGTAGATTTTCTAGAAGAAATATCGGCTTCTGACGACAACATGCTTGGTCCCGCTTATAGGGTCAAATCAATACGTTCTAAGAAGTTGAATATCAATCTCATCGATATCATCGATTTCATACCAAATCCCATCAATCGAATCACTTTTTCGAGAAATACGAGACATCTAAGTCATACAAGTAAAGAGATCTATTCATGGATAAGAACAGGAAAAAACGTGAATTGGGATTGGATTGATGATGATAGAGTAGAATCCTGCGCCGCGAACAGTTATTCGATTGATGATGAAGAAAGAGACTTCTTCGTTCAGTTCTCCGCCTTAACGACAGAAAAAAGGATTGATCAAATTCTATTGAGTCTGACGCATAGTGATCATTTATCAAATAATGACTCTGGTGTTCAAATGATTGAACAACCGGGAGCAATTTACTTACGATACTTAGTTGACATTCATAACAAGGATCTATTGAATTATGAGTTCAATACATCCTCTTTAGCAGAAAGACGGGTATTCCTTGCTAATTATCAGAAAATCACTTATTCACAAACTTCGTATGGGACTAATACTTTGCCATCTCATGGAAAACCCTTTTCGCTCCGCTTAGCCTTATTCCCCTCTAGGGGGATTTTAGTGATAGGTTCTATAGGAACTGGACGATCCTATTTGGTCAAATACCTATCGACAAACTCCTATGTTCCTTTCATTACGGTATTTCTGAACAAGTTCCTGGATAACAAGCCTCAAGGTTTTCTTATGGAAGAGGAGGATTTTGATAAGATTGACGACAAGTCTATTTTTTCTAGTGACGATCTTGATGCTAGTGACTATATTGATGCTAGTGACGATATTGATGCTAGTGACGATATCGATCCTGACCTTGTTGATGCGGAGCTGGAAATGCTAAATCATGATATAGATATGAATATTGAGACGGGAATAGACCCATGTTCTATCAGCCTTCAATTCGAAGTAGTAAAAGTAATGTCTCCTTGCATAATATGGATTCCAAACATTCATGTTCTGGATATGAATGAGTCGAATGACTTATCCCTCGGTCTATTAGTGAACCATCTCTCTGAAAGATGTTCCACTAGAAATATTCTTGTTATTGCTTCGACTCATATTCCCCAAAAAGTGGATCCCGCTCTAATAGCTCCGAATAAATTAAATACGTGCATTAAGATACGAAGGCTTCTTATTCCACAACGACGAAAGCACTTTTTCACTCTTTTATATACTAGGGGATTTCACTTGGAAAAGAAAATGTTCCATACTAACGGATTCGGGTCCATAACCATGAGTTCCAGTGCAAGAGATCTTGTAGCACTTACCAACGAGGCCCTATCGATTAGTATTACACAGAAGAAATCAATTATAGACACTAATACAATTAGATTCGCTCTTCATAGACAAACTTGGGATTTGCGATCCCGAGTAAGATCGGTTCAGGATCGTGGGATCCTTTTCTATCAGATAGGAAGGGCTGTAGCACAAAATGTACTTCTAAGTAATTGCCCCATAGATCCTATATCTATCTATATGAAGAGGAAATCATGTCACGAAGGGGATCCTTATTTGTACAAATGGTACTTCGAACTTGGAACGAGCATGAAGAAATTAACGATACTTCTTTATCTTTTGAGTTGTTCTGCCGGATCGGTCGCTCAAGATCTTTGGTCTCTACCCGGACCCGATGAAAAAAATGGGATCACTTCTTCT